TCGATGATATACCTAAGTATCTCATCATCCACCGTATACTCCTCCCTCAGCTCCGGGTCCGAGTCCAAGTTCGAATAGTCACGATCATCAATATCATCCGCATCTCTAAGCGCATCCATATATTCCTTAGCAGGATCGCTATCATTATCAATCCCATCAATATCCACATCATCAAGCGCTTCCATATAGTCCTCAGGATCGAGATCATCAATAACTATTTTCAAACCCAGCTTGTTCAGAAATACCGTAATGAAAGGAAGATAGGAGTTTGTCGCTAGGGATTTGACCAAATAGGATCGTCCAGTTCCTATAGGACCTATCACTAAAATACCCCTAGAGGGGGATAGCGCTAGGCGGAACGAAAAGGGTTTCGGGTTTCCATGAGATGGGAAATGAAAACTATTGGCCCCACACGAGGTTTGTGAATAAGTGATTGTCTGATAATGAGCAAGGAATATCCGTCTTTCTGCTAAACAGGATGTATTGAACTCATAATTCATTAGATCCTTTTGATGAATGTCAACTAAGTATCGTAAGTAAATTGCTCCCGCTTGTTCAAACATTTGATAACCATAGTCACTCTTTACTAAACGATCAATATGAGTCAGACTCCATAGAATTTGATCAATCCCTTTTTCTGGCCTTAGGGTGGAGAAATGAAACGAGTAAACTCTCTCTTCATCCAAAAACCAATCACAGGTCTCGATCCAGGATTCTATTTCATCATGAGTCTGAAACCTTTGCCCTTTTCTTATCCATGAATAGATCTCTTTACTTGTATGACTTAGATATCTCGTATTTCTCGAAAAAGTGATTCGATTGATGGGATTTGGTATGATACTTATGAGATCGATGAGATTGAAAAATATCTTCTGTAGAAATTTGACCCCATAAGCGGGACCACCACCAAATAGCGCAAAACCCAGTATTTCCGCTAGAAAATCTTCTAATTGTTCCCGAGCAACTAGAAAGAGATTCTTTAACCAGAAAGAATTCGGTTCAGGTTTAGGATACCCATCCACAAGTTTGTACACCTCAATCGTGTATGATGGAATCGTCAAAGATTTTATCCTCTCGAACTCTGTCTGTAACTCACTAGAGTCTAGGGAAACAGAGAAAAGAAGTACCTGAACGAGACATCCAGCAAGAAGAAGAAGTAAAAGGCTTGAATAGAGGAACTCCCGAATATTTGGCGAGCTCAGATGTGTCGATATCAATGGTGACTCATTATTTCGATGAATCATTTCTTCGACCCGAAGAAGCCTACGGAAACACTTCCACGAAATATCACTTGAAATCTCACTTATCGGTGTCCACAATCCCCACAATTTGAGCTTAAGAGCTCGCCATTTTAGCTTAAGAATTCGCCATGCTGATCTGTGCATAATATAATGAAAAATGGATACAAATTTGTGACTGCTACTTAGCATCGGCAATAGGTCTGAAAAAGCATCTAAAAATATCAAATTTAGATATTTGTACCCTGTCGAAGTAAAGAACCATGGCATATATGTTTGGAATAGATTCCATTTTGATAGAGTTGAAAAAGCACTATCTCGTTGAAAGGTTCTATCCATCTGCCCTTTCTCAACGTCTTTCTTTAGCCAATTTCGCCAAAGACGCAATTTTTGACTCGTTTCGGGCGGTAAATATTTCTCAGAACGTGGAGTGTGAATCAAACCCATGTTTGAATTGAAATTGAGATACTGATGCAAGTTCTTCCTTTCTGAATCAGATAGATTCATATCTGAAAGAGGTTGACAATAAGTTCTTTCCAAATTGACTATTTCTTTCTCTGTTAGAGGTGTTCCAGAAATGTCTGCGATCGAGTAAATAGTTCTACGAACGAATAGATCGGATCGAATTGGAAAATGGAAAGATTTGTACAAGTTATACCTTTCGTTACCCCTTTGTGGAAAATCGTTAGGTATGAATATGTTAGATACCTGTGACTCGATTGGTGAAATAGTATCTCTCTCCAAAAAAGCATGTTTTTTTTTACCGACGCACAAAGAAAATTTGTTGTTGCGAATGAACAAGATATTGAGGAATTGTCTATACGTAAAATCATAATTCTTGATACGGGCCTTTTCCATATAAAAAGGGAATCTTTTGTTACAATAGAAGAAGAAGTGGTGTGGATTATTCAAGAATCGAAGTTGATTTGCTTTATAAAAAGAAGATATCAATGAACTTCTATGAAATGCTTTTACGGGATTCAGCCAATTTTCTTGATCGCAGGATATCGTTGATAAATTGGAATCCGTGTTATCAAAGGATTTCCTGCGATTCTTTCTAGTATGGGAGTCAATCATCCACTTCCACTTTGGTATCTTATTGAACAAAAAGGGTGATATTGTTCCTCCATTGATCAATAATTGAGGTTTTTGGGAAGTATCATGATCATCCGCTTTCCATTTTTTCAAATGAACGATTGGAAGACCTAGTGGTTTTAACAACGGATTGCAGAGTTGATCATTCGGACCTTTCAATTCCAAAA